GATCAGAAGGATCAAAAACTGCTAATTCATACAGAGCCATCGAACCGGCCCAACCAGCAACCAGAGCTGTATGCATTATATGAACAGAAAGCAACCGACCGGGATCATTCAATACAACGGTATGAACACGATACCAAGGCAAACCCATGGAAATACCCCTTATATCAAAGATAAATGGACACTACGTAACTTTATTGCATTGGAAAAGACTATAATATGACTATCCTATGGACCACTCTTGTTGAGTCGATTATTTCCGAACAAGGGTTTCTATTCTGTTGGTAATAATGGAACAATTCTGTTAGTAGGAACAAAGAGAAGCAGATTTATTCTATACTCGATAAGTACCAATACGCAATGGGGGAGTTGATCCCATTTTCTATGAGCGAATGAGTCTATACTTATTTATCATTAGAAAGACCTATTCGTAATAATGTGAGTTTATTCATTCTGTCTTTCTTTAGGAATTTTTAGAATTTATGGATAAAATAAATACGATAAAAACCAATATGAATATTATAAAGACAATAAAAATAAATTGTTACGTTTCCACCTCAAAGTGAAATATAGTATTTAATTCTTTCTTTCATTTAATGCCTCTTGGTGTTCCAAAAGTTATATTCCGAAATCCTGGAGAGCCAATTACATCTTGGATTGACATATAGTGCGACTTGTCAGATATATTGGGTCATATGGTATTTCCCCGTTCTCTCCCCCGATCGAGATATCCCCCGTTTCGCCCAAGAAAGATAAATTAAATCATCAAAAATTTGGAGCGTGAAGTGCAATTAGATCTATTTTTGAGGGGATTCATATTACTATTATCAATTAGAATAATTCAATTAGAATAATTTATGGTTGGCTTAGTTGGACTAAAAAAATGAAGTATCCAGGCTCCGTTTAGAAAAAACCCAATTGGATTGGTAAGATATCTACAATTGCTATTCATATTTTTCTTTGTAAAGAGATCCTAATTGTCAAGCAAAGTTATCTCAACTCTAATAAATACTTGTATAAAATGAATTGAAAAAAAAAAAGAAATACAAAAAGAAATGGTAATGGGAGCATTTGTTCTATATGTACAAATCAAAATCGGGCGTATCTTTACCCGGAGTAGAGCATAAACCTAAAAAGATGAAAAAGACCCATTCAGAAACAAGAAAATACCATCGCGGTTTGGATTAAATCTCGATGAAAGAATACATCAATGAGAAGTTAATTCGATAAGTTTAATGACCCTTTCTTATAACTTCGAATTTTAGAATGGAAAATCGAAAATAGAAAAAAGGAGTAAAAACTCGTCTTTATTGAAAAAGCGAAGAAAAGCCCTTTCGTTAGAAATAAGAAAGAACCTTTCTAGAAAAAAAGAAAGAGGACTGGAATCTATACATTGATTCACAATTTTTTTGAACCGTATGCATCAAAAGGCGCATGTACGGTTCCTAAGGGATACAATTTTACCCTAATCAACCGACTTTATCGAGAAAGAATACTTTTTTTAAGCCAAGTGATTCATACTGGGCTTGCGAATCAACTTATTAGTCTTATGATATATCTCAGTATGGAGGATGAGAACAAAGAGCTGTATTTGTTTATAAACACTCCTGGGGGCTGGGTAATACCTGGGATCACCATTTATGATACTATGCAATTTGTGCGACCAGATATCCATACAGTATGCATAGGATTAGCTGCTTCAATGGGATCTTTTATCCTGGTCGGAGGAGAAACTACCAAACGTATAGCATTCCCTCACGCTTGGCGCCAATGAGGTTTTTATTTGAGATAAAAAAGAAGACTATGCCTTCGCCATATGAATACTAAGTAATAATAGCATGGCACTTCGAATTCGATATGAGAAATTTTTGTATTGTTTTTTTTTTCAAAACATTAGATTCTGTATCGAGAGAGTAGTATGAGATAAGGGGTATTTCCGATTTTCTCTTATCTATCGGGAATTCAGTTCAGCGTCACAAACTTTTTTGTTTTCATGCCGGAGAGTTCTTAACAATATTTATGTTATGAAAGAGTACGAAAAAAAAAAAAAAGATTTTTTCCTTATTTGATCGGATTAAAAAGAAACTTTGGGATTGCTGAATCACAGACAAAAAAAAGAAAAAATAAACATATAAAGCAACGGAGCCATCATAGTATTTTTGAACTACTCCGAAAGGAAGGATGGCAATTTGATTATTTACCCATCTGAATCTGATAGATTCTATTTTTCTCTTTCTTCAATAGAAAGGAGAGGGGTCAATTTTCTTGTAGAGCCGTATGCACAAAAGATGCCTGTACGGTTGTTCAATTCTATCTTTTTTCTATTCTTTATCTTTCTTTTTTCTTTGCTTTATCATGCGAGATAGGAGAAGCTTTTATTTTGTTATATCATCAGGGTAATGATGCATGAACCTGCTTGTGGTTTTTATATGGCACCAGTAGGCGAATTTATCGTGGAAGCGGGAGAACTACTGAAACTGCGTGAAACCCTCACAAAGGTTTA